ATAGATTCTGTTATTTCATATGTTTACTCGATCTTTTTTCTATTCCTTTCATATTGCATATAAAAAAGTTTTTTCGTTATTTATTTTATATATATATATATAATATAAATTATATTTTAGTTTTTTTATTTCTATTTATTATTTTTATTTCGTGTAATTAATGCGAAGTTCCTTAAATATCTCTGCCTTCTTTGAAATATCATGAACAGTTCCCGTAGGTTGAGCGCCTTTTTCAAGGAAATATAGAATAGCGGGAACATTTGAATAAGTTTGATTCTTTATCGGATCGTAAAAACCCACTTTCCGAAGATCTCTTCCTTCTCTTCGGGATTGAACATCAATCGCAACGATTCGATAGATGGCTCATTGGGATAGATATAGATGAATAATTCCCCCCTTAGAAACGTATAGGAGGCTTTCCCCTCGTACGGCTCGAGAAAAATGATTCTAATTTATATCTATAGTATATATAGTAGCAAATAGATCCATAAAATCATCAAATCCATTCTTAAACTATGATTTTATTCGTTTTTTTATTCTTCCTTCCCGAAAAACCCGAAAAGAAAAAAAACCATTAGTACTTATAACTTAACTCAAGTTGGACAATTCTCAAAGAGTTCAAAGGAAAATCCCAAGTCCTTGGCATTTCATTTATTGAGCTGTCTCTAACCAATCTTTTTGTCTCATTTAGAATCCATTTTTGGATTTCTGCTCAAATAAAATTTTGAGACAATTGAAAGTGGCGTTTTCTTGTTCCAGGATCGTTTATCTTTGTTTTGCATCATTGGGTTTAGACATTACTTCGGTGATTCTTAATCGTTTCAAAATGGCAGCAACATACCTTTTGTGATTTATTGACTATCGAAGAATCATACGAACGATTGATTTCCGTGTGATACACTTTTGGTCGAAATAGTTTTCCCAATTCCAACAAAAGTTTCAAATCAAAAAAGGATATTTTGTTAGAATTGAATCTTTTTAATTTCTATATCGAAGATATGCTTACGAAGTTGTTCCAACTTATTGATTGACATTAACCCTAGATCTTTTACCTCTGAGAAATGAATTAAGCCTTTACGCTCGAGCTCCATCGTGTACTATTTACTTTAACTCACAACCCAACCAAATGAGGTGGGGCTCTAGTAGAACAGAACAAACTATGTCGAGCCAAGAGCACTTCATAATTCCTAATATAAAATTATAAAAGAAAATGGTGGATGTAAGAATCCACAACCGATCATGTCCTTCAAGCCGCACGTTGCTTTCTACCACATCGTTTTAAACGAAGTTTTACCATAACATTCCTCTAGTTTGGAACCGGTATGAAATTGATTCAATATGGAATCATGAATAATCATTGGCTCAATCGATACATAATAATAATATATATATTATAATATATATTATAATAATACATATTTCTATATGTATGTATGGGTATTTATATTTATCTGGAGAAGTCTCAACAAGGATTAAATTTTATTAACCCATATTATATTATATTTTATGAATTAACCAATTTATATTATAAAGAACACAAAGAAATGAATTCTTTCTTCAATCCACATCGTCAACAGATTGTTCAAGACAAAGATTGTTCAAGACAAGACGATCAAGCATGAGAGATCCAATTATTTTCTTTATCGAACAACTAAACTAAAGAAAGGTCTTTAATTGGATTTCCAATACCGGAACACAATAAATATATGTTATTGTTATTAATCGAATAAGCTAGCCCAATGACCTGCAAAGGTCGGAAGTTACTCGATAAGAATAGATTCCCCAATTTCGCACTTATTCGAATACCAAGGAGAATGGTTAAAATTTTTTAATTTTAAAAATTTACCACTTCGAGATCATTATCTTATCATTTCATTATTTGAATAAAGTTTTCTCGTAAAACGTAAAAAGAAAATTGGATCTTGAAATCAATCAACCAACAAGTTGTCACATATACTAAGTAGCTAAAAATTTTTAGCGAATAACTCATTGATTAAAGATTAAAGAGACACAAATCATCATAAACATAAAATAAATATATTTATTTTTCAATTGAATCATCAAGGATTTCACCCAGTTAGATAGAGAAATAAAAAAATAAATTACATTGTATTGTATGTATTTTTTCGTAGGGATGAATAGAGAATATGAATAGGTAGTAAAGGCTTATGTAAAGTTTAGGTCGTTATTCTTCCACCCGATCTGATTTATAAAATCAGAATTGGAATAAGGAATAATATGATCTTTTCGTATCCAGCTGATATCCCGAACAATTGTCAATGGGGGTAATCGCGGATATTTAAGGAATCACGGATCTTTTTCACTAAAACAGAAATTTCGTTGTCACTATGGGCATTCTTTCTACTTTCTACTTGAGTTTGTTTTACTTCAGGAATCTTTACATAAATTCCATAAACATAAAGTAATGTAATTAATGTAATAAAGTAATAAAGTAATAAAGTAAAGTGAATGGGATGTATAAATCACCCCCTGGTCCAATCGTTACATTGATTTACAATTATTAATTAGAACCAGATGCAAAATGAAAAATTCGGTCAAAAAAACACCTGTCTGGACAATCTTGTATAAGTGAAAAGACAAACAGGTGCATATTTTTTTACTTGTTTTGTTCCTATTTTTATTTTTCCCAAAACAAGTTTTGGGATCCTTAATCCCAGTGATGCAATTAAATTAGTACTAAGACAGGAGCCCCCTCCTGTTTAGAATTCAGCATCGAGTTAGTACCGTACCTTATTTTCTTTAGAGATAAGGAATATATAATATAAAATAAAAAGAAATAAGGAATAGGAAGCTTTCACATTTCGATTCAGAATGCAGCGTTGATAATTCAAATAAATGGATATATATAGGACGTAAGGTTTTTCTAAGTAACTAAAGTTGAACGAGGCGTGCATACACTGAACAGCCCATCCTATTTTTGTTTTTAATTATACATTGACCCATACTCCTATCCTACCCAGATCACAAATGGATTCTGTATGTCATCGGTACTCGATTCGGTTTGTGAGAAAGAAAGTAAAAGATATGATTCAGAAAAGAATCATTAGAAATCAGAAACAAGGAACTATTAAATAAACATTACACTCTTAAACGAAACAGAATATATATATTCTATATATATATAGAATATATATTAATAGAAATAAAACAAAACAATCTTTATTCTGATAGAATTGACGGCTCTGGGACGGAAGGATTCGAACCTCCGAGTCGCGGGACCAAAACCCGTTGCCTTACCGCTTGGCCACGCCCCATTTAGATTTATTTCTATTCAACACCAATAAACACTAATATAGGTATTGGTTGTTCGTCAATTCCCGCTCAAATATCTATGGAATCCGTTAGATTGTTGCTAAGATTTTACACGTGTAGTTATAAAATTAAATTGAATTTATTGATCATTACATATAATTCAATTAAGATATTGTATGAAAGTATGATTCCTTCTATTTTCGTTTGAGAATTGAAGGATTTTTGATGGGGTTAGTCAAAGAAAAAGAAGGATTTTTTGATCTATTTTCACTTTCTTCATTTTTACCTTATATCGATAACTCAATCAAAATACAATTATCTCCAAGAATGAAACATTTGTTATGCTTAATATCTTTAGTTTGATCTGTATCTATCTTAATTCTATACTTCATTCGAGTCATTTTTTCTTTGCCAAATTGCCCGAGGCTTACGCTTTTTTCAATCCAATCGTAGATGTTATGCCAGTCATACCTTTGTTCTTTTTTCTCTTAGCCTTTGTTTGGCAAGCTGCTGTAAGTTTTCGATGAGATCTTTAATACTGTCCTACAAACATTCATGATTTATTCAATACAAAAAAAAAAAGATTCTAAGAATCAATTGATAAGATCCGATGAGTCTTACATTGTGAACCCTCAATTCAAATATGGAAATTCTTGAATAAGCGCGATGAATCTGGATCACCTCATTTACTCATTCTGACCTTCTACTTCCAGTGAACAAAGGCCCTTATATTATGGTCCCCACAATAAATAACTAATTGTTTGTGCGCATGAAAAATACAATTTTCATAACGAAAGAGTATTAGTCTTATTTCAAATAAATTTCTGAAAATTCCTTTATTTTATTATTTTATAGAAACCGCTTTATTTCTTGGTTTGGTGTCAAAATGGAATATGTGGTATAAAAATGGATAATCTATTCCCTTTTTACCAAAAATGATCTTATCTTGGAGATTTTGTAATGCTTACTCTCAAACTCTTCGTTTACACAGTGGTGATATTCTTTGTTTCTCTCTTCATCTTTGGATTTCTATCTAATGATCCAGGACGTAACCCTGGACGTGAGGAATAAAAAAATAAGAGATTTTTCATTGCTTTATTTCTGAATTTTCTTATGATTTTATCTATTATAGATATTTAACTATGCTATGATACAAAAGTGCTTGAGATTTTCTTTCGAATTCGAAAGAAAATCTCAAGTCATCAGAAGAAACGGAAAGAGAGGGATTCGAACCCTCGGTACAAATAACTCGTACAACGGATTAGCAATCCGACGCTTTAGTCCACTCAGCCATCTCTCCCAATTAAACAAAGGATAATTACTATGCTACACATGAAGTAAAGAAAAAGTCTTTATTTTTCTTTCTTTTTTCTTTATTCTATAGATAGATTATAGATACAGATACAAAAGATACAAATTTTATCAGTTTTTCAGCAATTAATTTCGAATTACATTTAGATAACGGGAATACCCACAATAGAAAAAATTAAAGTAAATGAAGTAAAGAATACCTCTTCGATTTCGCACGAAAGCTTCTTTTATTCCCCGGCCTGGCCTGGTCAGTACCAGCTCTGGGCCATTTATTGTTTTGTTCCAATGAATCATACATGAAATGAGTTATCTGATTTTAAAACAAAAATAAATTGAATCAACAACAATATAGGGGCTATTTTTATTCCTATGATTATGATATAAGTGCCTTTTCTTAATTATATTATTATTATTTT